TTATTTTCATTGGCTTCGGATTAGTAGAATAATTCGGAATAGCGGCCAAGATCTTGGGAAAATCCAAGTTAATGATCAATAGGTTTGGATAAATAATTTAGGAAAGATATTCTCATACTGACACAATATAAGGACAAGTATATGCGAAATCTATCCCTTTTTAGTTAAAAGTTTTCTTCGAATCCAACCTTTCCCTTTAAAGAATTTAATTGGTTAGCATAATATAATATCTAATAAATAGAAAATCGAATAGTGGATAATCTGTTATGAGAGAAAGAAAACATTCTTTGAAGAATCAAGATTCGTAATCAATCCTTGCCTTGTTTGTTGGATTAGGTCTAACTTTCTTGACTAAACTGCAAGCGTGGAACTTTACGAGATGAAATAGGGAAAGACAGAAGATAGAACTTAAAAGGATAATTGAAGTGACTCGTCTTCGAATCAACTTTGGTTGGGGTTCGAAAAAGGAATAAAAATAAAGTAAATTCAAGGAAGAGCTTTCCTTTTTTTAAGGGGCCCCTTGCTCGGGGGGTCGTGGAATGCTTTTCTTCTCCTCTTATTCCATATGGAATACAATCAGTTAAAATAAGAAGGAATAGGGGAATATTCGACTGTTTCAATTCTTTATTTATCTTATATTCCAAAATTATCCCGAAAATCCAATTTAATTTTTCAATGGGGTTAGATGATCTAGTTCTTAATATTATTACTTTAAAGAACTGGCAGATTCCACAACAAATCTCTTGATTCGGAATTAGAGACTCATGTCCCATCTGATGAATCGATTTTCTTTTACACTTCTGTATCTCACTCTATCTTGTTTTTTAGTATTATCTAAAATAACCGATGAATTATGAATTTTCCATAACTTAGGTAAGTGCTTTACCAACATATGTAGTGTAGTAAAAAAATAAATGGAATTTAACCCTTTCATGCTTACTATAACTAGTTATTTCGGTTTTCTACTGGCTGCTTTAACTATAACCCCAGCTCTATTTATTGGCTTGAACAAGATACGTCTTATTTGAAATGAATTGAATGAATAAGTCAGAAAAGAAAAATCTTTCTTTTGGATTCCTGGTATTCTACGACTCTTTTCCACACTAATTATCAATTCTTTTCTTGGTCATTGAGATTCGTGGATAATTTAGACTACTATTTAGGGATAGATCGTACCTCTTTTTTTTTATCCCCTCGAACAAATCGAAATGATTGAAGTTTTTCTATTTGGAATCGTCTTAGGCCTAATTCCTATTACTTTAGCGGGATTATTCGTGACTGCGTATTTGCAATACAGACGTGGGGATCAGTTGGATCTTTGATTGAGTAATATTTCTTTTTTGATTGACCTCCTCCAGACCAGAGAGGAGGTCAAATTGGAGTTGCAATTCAACTTTGTTTTGTTAAGTTATTTTACTCTGCTTCGACATAAGATAGATGGAATCACGCTCTGTAGGATTTGAACCTACGACATCGGGTTTTGGAGACCCGCGTTCTACCGAACTGAACTAAGAGCGCTTTCATTCAAAAAAAAAAACCTTTTCTACTCCTAACGTGTCTCACGTACGTATAGTATCCACAAATTCAAGTTATACCCACTTTAATCGATCTCCTCGCTACTGCCCATAAAGAATAAAGAAGTAATAGGTAGGGATGACAGGATTTGAACCTGTGACATTTTGTACCCAAAACAAACGCGCTACCAAGCTGCGCTACATCCCTTTTCCAAATTGTTGTATAATGGCATTGTACACAATTCCTGTCTTGTTTTCCACATCGTAATTTTCTTCTCTTTCTCTATCTATATAGAACGAACCTTCTTGTCATTTCTTCTTTTTGGTCTCATATAATCAAGGAATGGTATACATCTAAAATCCTATCTAATTTCACCTATAAAAGAAAGATTACTATTCCTTGGTAATGTATAGGAAGAAGGGGTCATCTTTTTCTTTTTTAGGGGTAGGAAAATCTCGTCTATACCGTTCATTCGTTCATTCTATATATAGAATATTGATTTTGTTTTTTTAGTTAGGAATTTAGCCTAAACAAAAGAAATACAAATGATCTTGGGCAAGAGTATCTGATCATATATGTATTCCAATAAGGAAGGAGGATTTTCAATGCGGGATATAAAAACATATCTCTCTGTAGCGCCCGTGCTAAGTACTCTATGGTTTGGGGCTTTAGCAGGTTTATTGATAGAAATTAATCGTTTATTCCCAGATGCTTTGTCATTCCCTTTTTTTTAATTCTAGTTATTGCTATGCGAGGAATTCTTCGTGACATGACGCAAATTTTCCCTTTTTCAATCCTTTTTTTTTTATAGGAAGGAAAAAGAAAGAAAAGATGGATTGGGTTGAACCTCAGAGTCATGAAAAATTCGGCAAATCCCATTTTGGAAAACAGAAATTCAATCAAAAGCGGTATCCAAGCTAAGTCAGGCCTCAGAAATCAGAGCATAGAAAGAGGCTGGGCTGGCTACTTAAATGAAAGGATTTCGAAGCAAAATCCTTGCTAATTCGACAAGGATTGTATTCTTTAATTATTTCTCTATTTTTTATTACTTAATTTAAGAATTTAAAAAATTTTTTATTCGAATGGATTTTATTCTTCTTCTTGGGATTCAAAATAGAAGAATAACAGAATAAGTAGAAGAATTAAGTTAAGTCAATCCAAAAAAGAAAGGAGGTTCATGGCCAAGGGGAAAGGTGTTAGAATCAGAGTTATTTTGGAATGTATCAGTTGTGTTCGAAAAGGTGCCAATGAGGAATCGACGGGGATTTCTAGATATAGTACTCAAAAGAATCGCCACAATACACCCGGACAATTAGAATTAAAAAAATTTTGTCGTTATTGTCGCAAGCATACGACTCATGACGAAATAAAAAAATAGGAGCATCGTGTGTTCGATCTTTCCAAAGAACATATTTAATATATAGAACATAGATAGAATACAAAATAAAAATCAATTCATTTGATTTCAGGTAGATATTATTTCATATGTATAGAGGGTATTCATATACTATATATGAATCAAATAATAATATGAATCAAATTCAAATAATATATGGACCAAAGAAAGACTACTTCTTCTGGATCCAAAATTAATAAAATAAAGAAATCCATTTTTTTTTAATTTTAAAATAAAGAATAAATCATGTATACATCTAAACAACCTTTTCATAAATCTAAGCAAACTTTTCATAAATCCAAGCAAACTTTTCATAAATCCAAGCAAACTTTTCGTAAATCCAAGCAAACTTTTCGTAAATCCAAACAACCTTTTCGTAGGCGTCCTCGGATTGGCCCGGGGGATCGAATTGATTATAGAAACATGAGTTTAATTAATCGATTTATTAGTGAACAAGGAAAAATATTATCGAGACGAATAAATAGATTAACCTTGAAACAACAACGATTAATTACTCTTGCTATAAAGCAGGCTCGTATTTTATCTTTCTTACCATTTCGTAACTATGAGAATGAGAAGCAATTTCAAGCCCAGTCAATTTCAATAATTACTGGTCCTAGACCCAGAAAGAATAGACATATTCCTCAATTAACGCAAAAGTTCAATTCCAATCGAAACTTAAGAAACTCCAACCAGAATTTAAGAAACAACAATCGGAACTTAAGTTCCGATTGTTGATGTTTTATTCGAAAGGGCCAGACCTATATAAAGAAAGTAATCCAGTTTTGATTCTTGTGTTTGTTATAAGAAAGAAAAATGGGGAATAATAAATAGTTTTTTTATTTATTGCAACATGCTCGTTGATTCCTACCACTTAATCTTAATTTATTGTATCTTCCCGGAGTTCCCTCTCCGGGAATTCGGTTTTAATTATTCCTGTATATTACTTTTTTATCCATTTAATTGAGGATCTTTATTTTATTGGAAATCGTGTAAAGATTATTTGGATTTGATACAGCTACTTGTGCAAGCATTTTACGATTAAGAATCAATTCCTTCTTGTACAGATTGTGTATTAATTTACTATAACTATCGAATACTTTATATATCCGCGTTGCTGCGTTTATCCGAGTGATCCACAAACGACGAAAATCCCTCTTTTGCCTGCCTCTATCTCGATGAGAGGAAACAAAAGCTCTTCTTACTTGTTGAGTAATCATTCGATTAAGTCTTAAATGAGCCCCTCTAAAGTTTGAGGCAAATGAACGCATTTTTGTTCGTCGTCTCCGAGCTATATATCCTCGCGGAACTCTGGTCATTGAATCAAATTAACCTTAATGAATAACTAATGATTTCTCTTCTTTTAGCCATCCTTTTTCCCATTAATAACAAAACGGATTATTCCGATATATAAAATATTAATTCCAATGGCTTTTGCTACTGTAACCTTCCCAACCACTATTTTTTATTCTATTCTCTTCAGTTATTTCGCATAGAAATAACAAATTCTAATGATACTCAAAAAAATAAAAAATAGTGGGTTCCATCGTTTCTATGGTTCCCTTTTAAACGGTGAGGCCCTCTCTATACACCGGAGCCCTTTCTTTCATTTCATCAAAAGGTATTGTGAACTTGTATAGTTCACATTCTTTGGCTCTACCTATCCATTATAGAGTAAATAGCTCTTTTCACAATAAGAGTTATCCATACAGTGACGGCATTTAATTATGAAAGTTGGCTAAGTAGCTGACCCTGTTAGTCCGTTCTTTTAAGATAAAGGAGCATAAGCCTTTTTCTTTTTATTACTATTTCCTCCGCTTAATGGATAACCATTTTCTACCAATGGGGGAATTGCTTCTTAATTTCCAATTTAGATGATTGGATTTGCACCAAAGGAAACCAGAAATTCCATATACCATAGAAATCTAGGATAGAGCTTCTCTATCCTATTTATTGGTACCGATCATGGATACTTCAAAAATTGTCTTATTTGTTTGAACTCATGATCTGAACGAGTCGCACATACACCCTAGCACATGTTCCTCGACGCTGAGGACATCCCTTAAGCGCGGGCGATTTTCTAGCATTTCGTATTGGCTGTCTTGCGTTTCTAATAAGTTGTTTAACCGTTGGCATGTCGTATGTATATAGAAAAAAAAAAAGGATTGGTTTAGATCGATCTTAACCTGATGATTGATCATCATGAAGTATTTCTATTTTCTATTAAATCGCATAAAACCTGAATTTAGGTTTGAAATAAATTTACAAGAAATCCGGCCACTACCAATCCTTAAACATTTCTGGAAACCACACTGGATCAGTATCGCAGTGCTCGTCAATCATTTCATCCCCTACAATATCGACAAGTCCATAAGCTTTGGCTTCGTCTGCTGACATAAAAACATCCCTTTCCATGTCTTCGGATACAACCCAAAAAGGCTTGCCTGTTCTTAGGGCATAAACCCTTGTGATCATTTCGCGAACTTTGTGTAACTCTTCCACTTCTAGTAAAAATTCTGGTGTCCTTGCCCGATAATAAGCACTAGCAGGTTGGTGAAGCATAATCCTCGCGTGAGGGAATGCTATACGCTTGGTGGGTTCGCCTCCAAGCAGAATGAAGGATGCCATGGACGCAGCCATTCCGAGGCATATTGTATATATATCTGGTGTCACCGTTTGCATCGTATCAAAAATCGCCATTCCTGAGATTAGCCACCCGCCTGGGGAGTTTATAAACAAAAAAATATCGCTAATTCCATCTTCTATACTGAGATATACCATGAGACCTGTAATATGATTCGTGACCTCGCAACGAATCTCTTGACCTAAAAAAAGTGTCCTTTCTCGATACATAACATTGTATAAGTCAACCCAAGTCGCTTCTTCATCTCCGGGAATCCGGTAAGGTACTTTTGGAACACCAATGGGCATATTAGATTAATATTATTAAATTTAAGTAAGAAAACTACACTTTAATATGGAAACGTAAGAATGGAAGAGAAAGAAAGAATCCGCAGTTTATTGTCTTCATTTTTTTTTTCTTATTCTATATGAATACTATGGATTCTATTAATACGTAGATTGAAATAATACATATAAGGAAGGTAAGACAGATTGAATAAAGAAAAAGGAATCGGTGATTGGAATGATAAACAAAGAGGGATAGGGATCTATTCTTCGTTTTTTCCAAATAGGCCAAGCTACCCATTGCATATTGGCACTTATCGAGTATAGAATAGATCTGCTTCTCTTTCTTCTTACGAACAGAATTGGCTTCTTATTTTTAATGGAATGAAATAAATATTCACGCTTTCTGACACAGAATTCCCTAGAGGGGTTAGGTACATAGGATATGGATAGTCTTTTCCAATGCGATAAAATAAAGCGACATCGTGTCTATTTTTCTTTGCTAAAGGGGTATTTCCATGGGTTTACCTTGGTATCGTGTTCATACTGTTGTATTGAATGATCCGGGTCGATTGCTTTCGGTGCATATAATGCACACAGCTTTAGTTTCTGGTTGGGCCGGCTCGATGGCTTTATATGAATTAGCGGTTTTTGATCCCTCTGATCCTGTTCTGGATCCAATGTGGAGACAAGGTATGTTCGTCATTCCCTTCATGACTCGTTTAGGAATAACCAATTCGTGGGGTGGTTGGAGTATTTCAGGAGGAACTGTAACGAATCCGGGTATTTGGAGTTATGAAGGTGTGGCAGGTGCGCATATTGTGTTTTCTGGCTTGTGTTTCTTGGCAGCTATCTGGCATTGGGTATATTGGGACCTAGAAATATTCTGTGATGAGCGGACAGGAAAACCCTCTTTGGATTTGCCCAAGATCTTTGGAATTCATTTATTTCTTGCAGGGGTGGCTTGCTTTGGCTTTGGCGCATTTCATGTAACGGGTTTGTATGGTCCTGGGATATGGGTGTCCGATCCTTATGGACTAACTGGAAAAGTACAAGCTGTAAATCCAGCGTGGGGTGTAGAAGGTTTTGATCCTTTTGTTCCGGGGGGAATAGCTTCTCATCATATTGCTGCGGGTACATTGGGCATATTAGCGGGCCTATTCCATCTTAGTGTCCGTCCGCCTCAACGTCTATACAAAGGATTACGTATGGGCAATATTGAAACTGTACTTTCCAGTAGTATCGCTGCTGTTTTTTTTGCAGCTTTCGTAGTTGCCGGAACTATGTGGTATGGGTCAGCAACTACCCCAATCGAATTATTTGGGCCTACTCGTTATCAGTGGGATCAGGGATACTTTCAGCAAGAAATATATCGAAGAGTTAGCGATGGGTTAGCCGAAAATCTTAGTTTATCAGAAGCTTGGTCTAAAATTCCCGAAAAATTAGCCTTTTATGATTATATTGGTAATAATCCGGCAAAGGGGGGATTATTCAGAGCAGGTTCAATGGACAACGGGGATGGAATAGCTGTTGGATGGTTAGGACATCCCGTCTTTAGAGATAAAGAAGGACGCGAGCTTTTTGTACGCCGTATGCCTACTTTTTTTGAAACATTTCCGGTTGTTTTGGTAGATGAAGAGGGAATTGTGAGAGCGGACGTTCCTTTTAGAAGAGCAGAATCCAAATATAGTGTTGAACAAGTAGGTGTAACGGTGGAGTTCTATGGTGGCGAACTTAATGGAGTAAGTTATTCTGATCCTGCTACTGTAAAAAAATATGCGAGGCGTTCCCAATTGGGGGAAATTTTTGAATTAGATCGGGCTACTTTGAAATCGGATGGTGTTTTTCGCAGCAGTCCAAGGGGTTGGTTCACTTTTGGTCATGCTACCTTTGCTTTGCTCTTCTTTTTCGGACACATTTGGCATGGCGCTAGAACCTTGTTCCGAGATGTTTTTGCTGGTATTGATCCAGACTTGGATGCTCAAGTGGAATTTGGAACATTCCAAAAAGTTGGAGATCCAACTACAAGGAGACAAGCAGTCTGATACCACATTGCTATGGTATCTTTCATCTCTCTTTTTTGATTTGACATGGGAAACATCTCCCATCCTTTCTTTGACTCTTTTTCTTTCTTTATCTTTATATGGGAAAAGATCCCAAATGACAAATGAATAGGTGTGGAAGTTATAATTGTAAATAAACCACGATCGAATCTATGGAAGCATTGGTTTATACGTTCCTTTTAGTTTCGACTTTAGGGATAATTTTTTTCGCTATCTTCTTCCGAGAACCACCTAAGGTTCCGACTAAAAAAATGAAATAATTTCATTGAAGTAAGAAGTCTCCCAGATGGGGAGACTTCTTACTTCAATTAGTCCCCGTGTTCTTCGAATGGATCTCTTAATTGTTGAGAGGGTTGCCCAAACGCGGTATATAAGGCATACCCAGTAAAGCTTACAAGTAAACCAGATATGGAGATGGCGACTAAAGTTGCTGTTTCCATTTTTATAGAATTTCAAGATTACAATGGATCTACGAAAAGATCTTGTATTTACAACTACAACGGAATAGTATACAAAGTCAACACCAATGATTAAATAGAATTTATGGCTACACAAACCGTTGAAGATAGTTCTAGACCTGGGCCAAGACGAACTCGCGTAGGTAGTTTATTGAAACCCTTGAATTCGGAATATGGGAAAGTAGCTCCGGGTTGGGGGACTACTCCTTTTATGGGGGTCGCAATGGCTTTATTCGCGATATTCCTATCTATCATTTTAGAAATTTATAATTCTTCTGTTTTACTGGACGGAATTTTAATGAATTAGGTTTCTACTAACTAAAACTACGAAGTCATTGTTTTTCCATCCAAAAAAGCCTTTCTACTTTAAGCTATACATTTCTAGACATTCTGGTAGTTCGACCGTGGAATTTTTTTGTTTTGGTATCTCTGGAATATGAGTGTGTGACTTGTTAGAATGGATCCTATTGATAATACATAGAAAGGGCCTGTTATCTCTATCAAGATGATTCTAATTCGTCGGATATTTTTTATTCTAGTATCTGGAACACGAAATAGATAGAGTGGATCAAGAAAAAAAAATGGAACTATGATTCATACTCACTATTCAGACCTCGCAACCAGACTGAAAAAAATTCAAGTAGTTTTTAATAAAAAAAGAAATTTTCTTCCTTCCAATTTTGTTTGCCCAAAAGACAACTTTTTTTTTTTTTTCTCGATTTTGTCGAGTTATTACACGGATTCCATAAATGATCATCAAGCGGTTCTTATTCGAAGAACCCTTGCCTTTTGGTTAGCTTGAGACTCAATCATCGTGGCTCTAGTATGAATCTAAGGTTTTAATTGAACTGATTCATAGGATCGCAACAAGATAATTTCTATCAGAAAACTACTAGAATTTTTGCTTTATTTATTTACTAGTAAAACAAGAGTAAATCTGCATTACGCAAAAAAAAAAAAAGAAATCCAAAATAGGGAAGAGAAAAGTCAAGAAGCCTCTAATGACCAACATAAGGGAAAGAAAGAAAGACAGATGAGCCAACTTGAGATTTTTTGGCATTATCATCACAAAGAATAAGTTCTGGATTTTTCTTATTTCATATCTTCAAGGCAAATCGACCCAATCCAGTGGCTGATGAAGTTTTGAACCTTTTTTTTTTCTAATATCCGTTGAAAATTTGTGTGTTTCTGCTTGAGCCGTACGAGATGAAATTTTCATATACGGTTCTCGGAGGGGGACTCGGGTTAGTTACCTATCTCAATAAAGTATATGATTGGTTTGAGGAACGTCTTGAGATTCAGGCAATTGCGGATGATATAACTAGTAAATATGTTCCTCCTCATGTCAACATATTTTATTGTTTAGGGGGAATTACACTTACTTGTTTTCTAGTACAAGTCGCTACCGGTTTTGCTATGACTTTTTACTACCGCCCAACCGTTACAGAGGCTTTTTCCTCGGTTCAATACATAATGACCGAGGCCAACTTTGGTTGGTTAATCCGATCAGTTCATCGATGGTCAGCAAGTATGATGGTTCTAATGATGATCCTGCACGTATTTCGTGTGTATCTCACAGGTGGATTTAAAAAACCCCGCGAATTAACTTGGGTGACAGGTGTGGTTTTGGGTGTATTGACTGCATCGTTTGGTGTAACTGGTTATTCTTTGCCTTGGGATCAAATTGGTTATTGGGCAGTCAAAATTGTGACAGGTGTACCTGAAGCGATTCCGGTAATAGGATCGCCTTTAGTGGAGTTATTACGTGGAAGTGCTAGTGTGGGCCAATCCACTTTGACTCGTTTTTATAGTTTACATACCTTTGTACTGCCTCTGCTTACTGCCGTATTTATGTTAATGCACTTTCCAATGATACGTAAGCAAGGTATTTCGGGTCCTTTATAGGGAAGCCATATCATAGAGAAAGATAATTCTAATTTTCATATATCATATCGGGTAGGTTGTGGTATTTCATTGCTACAAACATGGGTTATTGTAAAATAAGACATGTCATTTGGATACTTTTCTTCAACTCCGAAGTATTTTGATACAAATAGTTGAAGTTCATTTTATGAAAGAAAATAAGGCGGATTATGGGAGTGTGTGACTTGAATTATTGATTTGGCCATGCAGATAAAGAATTGGATCTGCCACATTAGAATTCACAACCAAAGGTGTCTCCGCATCCAATCAACACGTAAGTCCCCTATCTAGGAAGGATAGGCTGGTTCACTTGAGGAGAATATTTTCTATGATCATACCCCAACCATGTCATCCATGAACAGGCTCCGTAAGATCCCATAGAGTAGAAATAGAATAAGTCATGTGACATGATCCAATTCTCTATTTATTACACTTACTTTTTTTATTATAGTATGGAAATGCATTCATTTTCTTTGCATCGATTGCGATCCGCAATACTATCGGAGTAAAAGAAGGTATCTAAAGAAGAACGTAGGCTAGACTTTTTGATTTTTTATTAGTAACAAGTAAATACTTTGTTTGGACGTAAGAAACTTGCGATATTGAGGGGATAAACACCAACTAATCAAGAGACATGAGACAATCCACAAAGCAATTGATCATGATCAAATTTGCAAGCCAACTTGGATATTGAGCATTTACCCATAAGAATAAGATTCTTTTCAATAAAATAAGTAGTTGTAGGTGCAACTTCGGAAAAGAGAATCTGATAAAGCTTTTCTTACCTAGAGTCATTGAGTCATTATATACCTTATTCTATTATGGATCTTCCACGGTCTTTTTTCTTTCATTCTTGCTCGAGCCGGATGATTAAAAATTCTCATGTCCGGTTCCTTTGGGGGATGGATCCTAAAGAATTCACCTATCCCAATAACAAAGAAACCTGACTTAAATGATCCTGTATTAAGAGCAAAATTAGCTAAAGGGATGGGACATAATTATTACGGGGAACCCGCGTGGCCCAACGATCTTTTATATATTTTTCCAGTAGTAATTCTAGGTACTATTGCATGTAATGTAGGTTTAGCGGTTCTCGAGCCGTCAATGATTGGTGAACCGGCGGATCCGTTTGCAACTCCTCTGGAAATATTACCCGAGTGGTACTTCTTTCCCGTCTTTCAAATACTCCGTACAGTACCCAATAAGTTATTGGGCGTTCTCTTAATGGTTTCTGTGCCAACGGGCTTATTGACAGTACCCTTTCTAGAGAATGTCAATAAATTCCAAAATCCATTTCGTCGCCCAGTAGCTACGACCGTTTTTTTAATCGGTACTGCAGTAGCTCTTTGGTTAGGTATTGGAGCAACATTACCCATTGAAAAATCCTTAACTTTAGGTCTTTTTTAGGGATTTTTCAGGTTGATTCATTCAACCGTGAAGTACCGTGCATAGGTATCTAGGAAATAGTTACTTCCAAGTAAATCTTCCCTAGATACCTAAAATCCATTTTATTATGATCCATTTCGCGAAAATATAGATTGTGCCAAAGATGAAAAATTGTTTTCTTTTTTCTTTTTATTCTAACTCGAAAAAGAAGAAGAGGAAAAAATTGCAATGGATTTAAAACGAGAACTTATTCTTAGGTAAATCGATTGGGAGATGCTTCTCTAGAGTGTCCCATATCTGTTTTCCATCTTCCATACGAAAACTGTCAATTCTCATAAGATCTTCTTCAGTCTTACTCAAAAGGTCCAATAGTGTATGTATATTGGCCCTTTTGAGACAATTATACGTTCTAGAAGGCAATTCTAATTGATCAATAAAAATACAATTCAATGGAATTCCTTTTTTGTTTTTCTTTAGATTAGTTAATCTTTTTTGAAAGGTTAAAAGGGGTGGAGTAAACCTGTTTTTATTTTCTTCGAAACTAGTGCCCTCTTCCTCCGCGTGTAGAAAAGGAAGAAATAAATCAATCAAATTACGAGAAGCCTCATAAAGCGCTTCCTTAGGGGTTAAACTTCCATTCGTCCATATTTCTAGAAAAAGTATCTCGTGTTTTTCATTTCCATTCCCACAAGAAAAAATACTATAATTCACATTTCGAACAGGCATGGATACAGCATCTATGGGATAACTTCCATCTTGAGAGTTCTTTCTGAGTTCCGTGTGATATCCGCGATCTCTCTTGATCTGTAACTCAATACAGAAATCAATGGGCTCTGTCAAGTTAGCTATAGGTTGTGCCGTATCAACGATCTCTACGGAAGGTGGTAAGATGATATCTTGAGCAGTTATGTATCTAGGACCTTTGACGCAAATTGATGCGTCTCTAACTCCATAGAGATTACTTCTCAATACAATTTCTTTCAAATTTAGTAAAATTTCTTGTACGGATTCTTCAATACCAGCTATTGTAGAATATTCGTGTGGCACGCTCCCAAATTTTGCACGTGTGATACATGTTCCTTCTATTTCTCCAAGTAAAGCTCTTCGCAAGGCAATACCGACGGTATCCGCTTGACCTTTTCTAAGCGGGGACAAAATGAAACGACCATAATAAAGACGCTTACTATCTACTCTTGATTCAACACACTTCCACTGTAGTGTTTGAGTGGATCCTGCTACCTCCTCTCGAACCATAATAGACTAGTATTATTATTTGATCATTGAATCGTTTATTTCTCTTGAAAGCGTTTTAATTCTTTTACAGACGTCTTTTTTTAGGAGGTCGACATCCATTATGCGGCATAGGTGTTACATCGCGTATACAACTTAATCGTACACCACTTTTAGCAATGGCTCGTAATGCGGCATCTCTTCCACTACCAGCACCCTTTACCATAACTTCTGCTCGTTGCAAACCCACTGTACGAATAGCATCTACTGCTGTTCTTTGACCAGCATAGGGTGATGCTTTTCTTGAGCTTTTGAATCCACAAGTACCCGCGGAGGACCAGAAAACCACCCGACCTTGCGGGTCTGTAACAGTTATAATGGTATTGTTGAAACTAGCTTGAACATGAATAACTCCTTTTGTTATTCTACGTGCACTTTTCCGTAAACTAAAACGCGCATTCCTACGCAAACCAATACGCACTCTCCTACGTGAACCAATTTTTGGTATAGCTTTTGTCATATTTTATTATCTCATAAATATGAGTTAGAAATAACAAAAAGAAAAAAAGATACAAAGATATCCGTTTCAGGGTAAAATATATCCTTTACTTTAATTATTAATTATTTTATTTGGAATTTGGACGTTTCCGCGGGTACTTTTTTTACTTTTTAGAAAGTAAAGTTCTTTTTCGAAAGATTACCCCTGCCTTTGTTTATGCTTCGGATTGGAACAAATGACTCTAATTCGTCCACGCCTACGAATCAGTCGACATTTTGTACAAATTTTACGAACGGAAGCTCTTATTTTCATATTTCCGTATTCCTTTCTTAAACTATGAATCTAATCTTTGGGAAAAAATAAGTCTCTTCGCTTGAATTTTGGAACTTTGAATTTATTACCCTAGAAAAAAGAAAAACCTAATCCTTTGAATCTTTGGTATCCTTCAAATCTTCGGTATCCTTCGAGTCTTCGGTACGCTTCGAATCCTTATGGGGAAGTCTATAAATTATACGTCCTTTGCTTGAATCATAACGACTTACTTCAATTTTGACCCTATCCCCCATCAGTATTCGTATAGAACTAGACCGGATCTTTCCTGAAATATAGCCCAGGATGATGGTGTCATTCTCTAGGCGAACGCGGAACATTCCGTTGGGTAGGGCTTCCGTAACTAAACCTTCGAAAGTGACTTTTGCTTCTCTCGGGTTTTTTTTTTCTCTCCTATTTTTTTTTTCTGTCATATTTTTTTTTCTCCTATTTTTCTATTTTGATTTTCAAATAAAAAAAAACGTTGTATTTTTATTTGAAAAATAGGAAGTTCGAGATAGAATTCGAGTACTATAGGAGGGGCGATTACCATATATAACATAAGACTTCTCCCCCAATTCTGTTTAGTCGAGCTTCTCGATCTGTCATTATACCTCGAGAAGTAGAAAGAATAGCAATTCCCATTCCGCCCAAAACTTTAGGAATTCCTTGATAGTTGGCATAAATTCGTAAGCCGGGTCGGCTGATACGCTTTAAAAAGGTTCTAGTTCTATATATTCCTTTTCTAGTCTTTCTCTTTTGATGTCGCAAAGTTGAAACCAAGAAATATCTGTTACTTTCCTGATGTTTCCGAACACTTTCAATAAAACCCTCTCGTAGAAGTATTTTAACAATGTTTTCGGTAATATTTGTAGATACTACTCGAACTGTTCCTTTTTTATTCATGTCCGCGTTTCTTATAGAGGTTAGTAAATCAGCAATAGTGTCCTTGCCCATAAGACTCTAATTCTAGGTTCCTCCTAATTTTTCTATAATCAACATGTTTTCTTTTTTTTTCTTTTACTTTTGGATTTTAAAGCATATACGTGAGACATAATCTACTAATTTTTTCTTTGATCTATATCTCGCCTACTAGTATTTATAATACTTCAGGAGCTAATGAAACTATTTTAGTAAAATTCAATTCTCTCAATTCCTCGGCGATCGCGCCAAAAACTCGAGTTCCTTTTGGATTTCCTTTTTGATCAATGATAACCGCTGCATTGTCATCATAGCGTATTATTATACCGTCTTCGCATTTGAACTCTTTACATGTACGTACAATTACAGCTCTAATTACTTCGGATCTTTCTAGAGGCATTTGGGGCACTGCGTCTTTGATTACAGCAACAATAACATCACCAATACGAGCATATCGCTGATTACTAGCAGCTCCTATGACTCGAATACACATCAATTTTCGAGCTCCACTGTTATCTGCTACATTTAAAAGGGTCTGAGGTTGAATCATATTATTTTGATTTCAATTTGTTATTTCTATGCAAAAGGATGAAAGAAATATTGTCTTTCCAGAAAAAAAAAAACCTGGTTTTTTTATCTTCAATACTCCTTTTTTGGGATGCTATATCTCTAATCGAAGAAATTGACTTCGTATGGGCATTTTACTGGCAGCTATGGAGATAGCTGCTCTAGCTACAGTTTCGGATACTCCGCCCATTTCATAAAGTATTCGACCTGGTTTAACAACGGCTACCCAATATTCGGGGGATCCCTTTCCTGAGCCCATACGTGTTTCCGTGGGTCTTAGTGTAACCGGTTTGTCGGGAAATATACGTACCCATATTTTTCCACCACGACGTGCATATCGTGTCATTGCTCTTCGTCCTGCTTCTATCTGTCTCGACGTGATCCAAGCGGGTTCAAGTGCTTGCAGAGCATATCTACCAAAACAAATACGATTGCCTCGGCAGGATTTTCCCTTCATTCTTCCTCTATGTTGTTTACGAAATCTGGTTCTTTTGGGGTTATAGTCGATGGTTCTTTCTTAGTTCCATCTCTACTGCAAAACTGGACATGAGAGTTTCTTCTCATCCAGCTCCTCGCGAATGAAATGAGAAAGCGTGCAAATTTATCTAATTCCATAATATTCCAAAATATTATGGATAGATGCACATTAATAGATAATAGAAAAAGTTAGGGTTTTTTTAATATTGAATTTGTTAAAATAGAAAAATATATAGTCAAGAAAGAAGATCTAGAATATATCTAGATGTGTGTGTCTATTTATCTATATTCTATATTTATAGATAATGTAATCTTTCTTAAAAAAAAAATCTCCTTATTTTGACTCTTATTGAATCGCGGGAAAGTATTCTAATTCAATAAAGATTTCGCGGGCGAATATTTACTCTTTCCTGTCTTATTTGTTAATTTATAACCTTACCAAATAAGGCAATTTTTTTGGTTTGTTCCGCCATCCCACCCAATGAAGTCTTAGGATTCTTTTCAATAAAATCCTATGCAGTCATAGGTTCTGTCGTTCCCACTACTTCTCCTTTAATGGTTAGGTCTGAATCCCACAATGGAGCTTTCTAAAAATTTCTTTCCGAGTCAATTTTCTCAGTTTTATTAACCCGGGCCGCTCTTTATTTTATTATTGCTTAAAATTTCTATTTTTTGTTTCAAGTTACGATTTCGAATTCTCTGTTATTTTTATTATATTGATGCTTTATCACATTGCCTTTTATGATGTAACTCATAGACCATACATATTGGAATCCTATATCTTTCTTATTCTTCTTCCTTCTTTCTATCATCCCTCCTTTTATCCACATCCCTTTAGTTTTGCTTCACAACCTAGAATCTGTTTTCTTTTTTAGAGAAAAAATTGCAGTTGCTACAACTATATGATAGATCTACTCATTTATGATAGATGTATTTATTCATATAGTGACTGTTTCTTAGTTAGGATCTCGACAATACGAAGCAATAGGTTGGTTATTAGTTAATTTTCTATAATTACTAAGTTTTTTCTTTTTCTATTTATAGTAGGGTTCAGTCAATTTTTTTTGAATCTCCATTTTTGACTCTAAAGAAAAAACTAACGAGTCACACACTAAGCATAGCAATTATATTAAAAGATTTATCAATTTTCATTAAATCTTATAGAAAGAGGTAGAATTTCTTCTTTTTTTTTCAGGGATTTCAGGAAAAATAAGGCTCTTGTCATTTTTTATTCTATCACTGAACAGAATGGGAAGACAAGGCTAGTTATTCTTCGTCTACGAATATCCAAATTTTTACACCTAATACTCCATAGATAGTTCGAATTGGATAGCAGCAATAATCAATTTTAGCGCGAATTGTTTGGAGGGGAAGTCTACCCTTTTTGATGCATTCGGCACGTGCAATTTCTTTCCCTGCGAGACGACCTGCAATTTTTACTTTTACCCCCCTTATATCTGCTTTTTTAGTTAATTCAATGGCTTTTTTCATTGCCTTTCGGAATGAAACTCTATTTTTTAATTGGAAAGCTATATATTCTGCAAGAATGTTAGGTTGTCTATAAGGTTCTTTAACTTTTTCAATAGCAATATTAAGTCTCTGGTTTACAGAATTAACTTCCTTTTGTAGATCTTTCTCTAATTCTTCGATTGCTCCTTTTTTCTTTAATAAATTGGGGAATCCAATATGGATTATGACGTGGATCGTATCGATTTCTTTTTGAATTTCTATACGTGTAATTACTTCAGAACTTGAGCCTGAGTCCATTTTTTTATTATGTGTAATTACTTCGGAACTTGAGTCTGATTCTATTTTTCTATTCGAGCCTTTTTTCCTATTCTTTTGTATATAGTTCTTGATACAATTCCGTATTTTTTTATCTTCCTGTAGACCTTCAGAATAATTTTTTGGTTGTGCGAACCAAAAGGAATGGTGATTTTGGGTTGTACCAAGTCTGAAACCGAGTGGATTTATTTTTTGTCCCATATTTTTCTATTCTATTTTTTTTTTTTTACTGGGAATCGAAATCTAAGATGGATCTAAAGATTATTTAGATTTCTTTACTATATTTAGTACAATTGTTATATGACACATGGTTTTTTTTATGGGAGAACTACGTCCTCGAGCTCGAGGTCTTAATTTTTTCATGATAGTACTCCTACTGACTTCGGCTTTAGTGATGAATAAATTTGCTTTGTCGAAATCCCTATAATGAGTAGCATTTGCTGCTGCCGAATAAACCAACTTTAGGATGGGATAAGATGCTCGATAAGGCATGAGGTTTAGTATCATAACAGTTTCCTCGTAGTAACGCCAGCGAATCTCATCAAGAACTCTTTGTGCTTTGAAAACAGACATATGGATGCGTTTTTGTGCTTTGAAAACCCGTTCGAACTTAAGTAGACGATCGGTTGGAACTTTCCTTGCGAGTTTCCTTAGCCCACTCTTCTTCTTCTTTATCCTAGGGGTATACTTTACCAGTTTGAAACTTGTCATAAATAAGGTTATTCCCCGCCTACCTTTGTTTTTTTTTATTTTGAATCTTTCTATTCTGAATTCAGTTAACGACGAGATTTAGTATCTTTTCTTGCACTTTCATAACTCGTGAAATGCCGAGTAGGCACGAATTCCCCCAATTTGCGACCTACCATAGGATTTGTTATGTAAATAGGTATATGTTCCTTTCCATTATGAATCGCGATTGTATGGCCAACCATTGCGGGTAGAATGCTAGATGCCCGGGACCACGTTACTATTGTTTCTTTCTCCTCCTTCATATTGACCTTTTCGATTTTTGCCAATAAATGATGAGCTACAAAAGGATTCGTTTTTTTTCGTGTCACAGCTGATTACTCCTTTTTTCCATTTTAAAGAGTGGCATTCTATGTCCAATATCTCGATCGAAGTATGGAGGTCAGAATAAATAGAATAATGATGAATGGAAAAAAGAGAAAAATCCTTTAGCTGGATAAGGGGCGGATGTAGCCAAGTGGATCAAGGCAGTGGATTGTGAATCCACCATGCGCGGGTTCAATTCCCGTCGTTCGCCCATCGCATTATTGCAAATTCCAAAAATGCAACTTTCCATATTCCTAGTTACGTATTTACTTACGGCGACGAAGAATAAAACTATCACTATATTTTTTCCTTTTCCTAGTTCTTCTTCCAAGCGCAGGATAACCCCAAGGGGTTGTGGGTTTTTTTCTACCAATGGGGGCTTTCCCTTCACCGCCCCCATGGGGGTGGTCCACAGGGTTCATAACTACCCCTCTTACTACGGGGCGTTTACCTAGCCAACACTTAGATCCGGCTCTACCCAAACTTTTTTGGTTCACCCCAACATTACCCACTTGTCCGACTGTTGCTAAGCAATTTTGGGATACCAAACGGACCTCCCCAGATGGTAATCTTAAAGTGGCCGATTTACCCTCTTTTGCAATCAGTTTCGCTACAGCACCTGCTGCTCTAGCTAATTGCCCACCCCTTCCACGTGTGATTTCTATGTTATGTATGGCCGTGCCTAAGGGCATATCGGTTGAAGTAGATTCTTCTTTTCTCTCAAAAAACCCCTTCCCAAACTGTACAAGCTTCTTACAAAGCATACAGCTTTCTAGATGTATATGACGATCTCTAGACAGATGGATCTTATATGAATCGTATGATGAAGTACCACATGAGTGGATATATAGGAAAGGAATCCAAATCTGCCGAATCGCTCATGTTATGATCTTCTACATCCTAGGTCTCCGCGTTCCGTCATCTGGCTTATGTTCTTCATGTAGCATTCAGATCGAATGACTCTATGAAATTACGTCGATACTTCCACATATTATGGGTAACGTAGGAGACATCCCTATTTTCCCCGGGGGGTCTTAATTACCACTGCTTAGCTTTCAATTCGCCTCTGACCATCAAATTAAATGTGAATAACCCACCCGTCCTCCTCTCTTTGAAACAAGGGGCGCTTCCGGTTCTGTGCGTGCTTCAAACAATTTTGTCTTCTCCATATTACCATATCTCTAGAGTCAATAATTTTCTATGAGGAACTACTGAACTCAATCACTTGCTGCCGTTACTCAACAGTTTTCTGTTGAGGTCTATCCCGTAGAGGTAGTCAAATTGGATCAGTGATCGATTTCTAGGTTTCGTCGTAAACCTAATTGGTTACTTCCAATTACGTAAATCAATAGTTCAAACCGCACTCAAAGGTAGGGCATTTCCCATTGATATAGGAACTTTTGTACCAGAAACAATAGTATCTCCAATTATAGCCCCTCTGGGATGTAAAATATATCTCTTCTCACCATCCCCATAGTGTATGAGACAAATGTATGCATTTCGATTAGGGTCGTATTCTATGGTTACGATTCTACCAGATATGTCTTTTTGATTCCGTCTAAAATCGATTTTACGGTATAGGCGCTTATGACCTCCCCCTCTATGCCTTGCGGTAATGATTCCTCTGGAATTACGACCTTTACCACAACGGTGCCGTCCATGGATCAAATTATTTCGTGGATTGGATTTCACTTGCCTGTCTACGGTTCCCTTGCGTGTGCTCGGGATAGGTGTTTTGTATAAATGTTTCGCCGTATTATTAAGTATTCTCCTTTAGTTTTTTTCTCTATCTAGAAGTGGAATAGAATAACCCGGTTGAAGGGTAATGATCATACGTCTGTAATGCATTGTATGTCCCAGAATAGGTCCCATTCTTCTACCCTTTCCGGGTAGTCGATGGCTATTCACAGCTACTACCTTAACACCAAAGAAGAGTTCGACCCAATGCTTTATTTCTGTCTTAGTGAATCCCGATTCGACATTAAAAGTATATTGATTCTTTCCCAATAAACGAAGACTTTTTTCTGTAAATACTGCGTATTTGATTCCATCCATAAATCGACTTTCCCTCCTATGCTCTGAGTTCCAGTATCGATAAGAATTCGAGTTCTTATTGTTCTTATGTTATGGTATGAATATACCATACCAATTCGTTATGTATGGATGATGGATGAGATTCCATGGATAGAGAGCCAGTTCCAATAGACTTATGGAACGTTCCCGTTCGCGTGCATCCAGCAGGAATTGAACCCGCAAATTTACCAATTATGAGTTGGGCGCTTTAACCATTCAGCCATGGATGCTTAACAGGGATCATCGTACATCGTAAATAACCAATTTTCATATAGAAAGACATATCATAGAAAAATGAAATCGAAAATATTCGGAGATGGCAAATATTCGGAGATGACTATGAAAACACCTCTCTGGATCCTCGAATTGAAAGAGAGATTGAGAGGGATCAAGAATCCTAATTCTCGCTATTTGGAATGGATCCAATTCTATTGAGTCTGACTCATAGTGATCATTTCTCTTTAGCAAAGAATGACCTTGGTTATCAAAGGATTGAACAACCGGGATCCATTTACTTATGATACCTAGTTGACATTGATAACAAGGATCTAATGAATTATGAGTTTAATAGATCCTCTTTAGCAGAAAGACGTATATTCCTTGCTCATTATCAGACAATCACTTATTCCCAAACCTCGTGTGGGGCTAATCGTTTTCATTTACCATCTCATGGAAAACCCTTTTCGTTCCGCTTAGCCCTATCGGGTATTTTAGTGATAGGTTCTATAGGAACTGGACGATCCTATTTGGTCAAATACCTAACGAAAAATTCCTATTTTCCTTTCATTAAGGTACGAGGGCTTCTTATTCCACAAGAACGAAAGCACCTTTTCATTCTTTCATATACTAGGGGTTTTTACTTGGAAAAGACAATGTTCCATACTAAAGGATTCGGGTCCATAACCACGAGTTCCAGTGCACTAGATCTTGTAGCACTTAGCAACGAGGCCCTATCCATTAGTATTCCACATAAGAAATCCATTATAGAAACTAATACAATTAGATTGGCTCTTCATAGACAAACTTGGGGTTTGCGAGCCAAGGTAAGACCGGCTCGGGATCATGGGACCCTTTTCTATCAGATAGGAGGGGCTCTTGTACAAAATAGACTTCTAAGTAATAACCCCATAGAATCTATCTATATAAAGATAAAGAGGCAATCGTGTCAGGAAGCGGGTTTTTCTTTGGCCAAAGGGTACTTCGAACTTGGAACGAGCATGAAGAGATTAACGAGACTTCTTTCTCTTTTGAGTTTTTCTGGCGGACCGGTCGCGCAAGATCTTTGGTCTTCCCCCGGAACCGATGAAAAAAAGTGGGTCGCTTCTTATGGACTCGCTCAGAATGATTCTTCTCTATCTATAGTTCATGGCCTATTAGAAGTAGAAGGTGCTCTGGTGCAATCCTTACCGACAGAAAAAGATTGCAGTCAGGTTGATAATAATCGAGTGCCATTACTTCGTCGGTCCGAACCAAGGAATCCGTTAGAAATGTTTTGAAATGGATATTGTTCTCTCTTTGATCAGGGATTGCTATATGAAAAGAAGTGGAGTTTGAAAAAGGGAACGGAATGGTCAAACCGGAACTGCTAGAGGAACGAATTTTCAATAGCATAACTTGGGCTCCTAGAATATGGCGCCCTTGGGACAATCTATTTGATTGCAGGGTTTTGTTCCGAAGCAAAGATATCCGCGGAGGCCGGTTCGTTCGTCCTATTCTGATATTCAGGACCAAGAGGTACTGGATTCTCTTTCGGATAGGCCCTGAAAGGAGAAGAAAGGCTGAAATGCCAACGGACCTCTGTCTATTCTCTAATTCACCCGATCCGATAGTACCCGTTTTTGGAACGTCCAGTGCCAAAGTCACTGAATGGGTAAGTCACCAATCCAATCCCTTTGACAAATCGGGTGTCATATTAGATATCATATTCTATATATATAG